TGATCCTAACCGGATGATTCTTAATTATTTCTATTTAATAGAATATTAAACTCGTAGATAAAATATCAAATCACGGATTTTTAGAAAATCCATCTTATTTTCATTCAACTGCTACAAGATCAACAATTCCATAAGCTTGGGCTTCTGTTGCTGACATAAAAACATCTCTTTCCATGTCTTCAGATACAACCCATAAGGGTTTGCCCGTTCTTTGTACATAAACCCTTGTGAGGGTTTCGCGTAGTTTCAGCAGTTCTTCCGCTTCCAGGATAAATTCTCCCGTTTGTGCCTCATAAAAAGAACTAGCAGGTTGATGGATCATTACCCTGATGATATAACAGTTCTCTATCTCGCGTGGTGAAACGAAGAGAAAAGAAAGAACGATAAAGAATAATAGGAAAAAAAAAAGATAGAATTGAACAACCGTACGGGCATTATCTTTTGTGCATTGCATACGGCTCTACAATAAAATTGACCCTTACCTTCCATTGAAGAAAGAGAAAAATAGAATCTATCAGACCCAGATGGATAAATGATCAAATTGCCACCCTTCCTTTCAGAGGAGTTAAAAAATACTATGATGGCTCCGTTGCTTTCTATTTTAAAATGGATTCTTTTTTTTGTCTTTGATTCAGCAATCCCAAAGTTTCTTTTTGATCCAATCACAAATAAGAAAAAATCTTGTTTTTTTTTTTCGCCCTCTTTTTTTATAACATAAATATTGTTAAGAGCCCTTCGGTGTGAAAACAAAAAAGTTTGTGACGCTGAACTGGACTCCCGATAGATAAGAGAAATCGGAAATACCTTTTATCTCATACTACTCTCTCGATACATAATCGAATCTTTTGAAAAAAGAAACAAGACAAAAATTTTGCATATCGAATTCGAAGTGCCATGCTATTATTACTTAATATTCATATGGCGAAGGCATAGTCTTCTTTTTCTCTCAAATAAAAAAAACCTCATTGGCGCCAAGCGTGAGGGAATGCTAGACGTTTGGTAATTTCTCCCCCAACCAAGATAAAAGATCCCATTGATGCGGCTAATCCCATGCATATTGTATGGACATCTGGTCGCACAAATTGCATAGTATCGTAAATAGCTACTCCAGGTATTACCCATCCGCCAGGAGAGTTTATAAACAAATACAGATCTTTGGTATCATCCTCGATACTGAGATATACCATAAGACCAATAAGTTGATTCGAGATCTCGCTATCAACTTCTTGGCCTAAAAAAAGTAATCTTTCTCGATAAAGTCGGTTGATTAGGATAAAATTGTATCCCTTAGGAACCGTACATGCACCTTTTGACGCATACGGTTCAAAAAAAAATTGCGAAAAAAAATAATCAATGTATAGATTCAAGTCCTCTTTCTTTGTTCCTATTCTTTTTTCATAGCAGGTTTTTTCTGACTTCTAATGAAAGGACTTTTTCTTCGATTTTTCAATAAAGAAAAATTGGAACTTCTTTCTTCCTTATAATAGAAAAAAAGTCACTAAACTTATCGAATTAACTTCTCATTGATGTATTGTTTCATCGAGATTCAATCCAAATCACGATGGTATTTTCTTGTTCCTGAATGGGTCTCTTTCATCTTTTTAGGTTTATGCTCTACTCCGGGTAAAGATCCGCCCGATTTTGATTTGCACATATAGGACAAATCTTCCCATTACCATTTCTTTTTGTTATGACTTTCTTTTTTTTTTTTCAATTCATTTCATACCTTTCACCAAGTATTTAGTTTGAGATTCCCTCGCTTGACAAATAGGATCTCTTTACAAATACCAAACAGGAATCCTTTATGATACAAGTAGTAATCATAGATATATTACCAATTGGGTTTTTTCTAAACGGAGCCTGGATACTTCATTTTTTAGTCCAACCAAGCCAACCATAAATTATTCTAATTGATAATAGTAATGTGAATCCCCCCAAACAATGGATCTAATTGCGCTTCACGCTCCAAATTTTTGATGATTCAATTTATCTTTCTTGGGCGAAACAGAGGATATCTCGATCGGGGGAGAGAACGGGGAAATCCCATATGACCCAATATATCTGACAAGTCGCACTATACGTCAACCCAAGATGCATCTTCCTCTCCAGGACTTCGGAAAGGTACTTTTGGAACACCAATAGGCATTAATTGAAAGAAAAAAGAACTAAGTACTATATTTTACTTTGATATGGAAACGTAACAACATTATTTTATTGTCTTTATAATATTGGTTTTATCATATTTATTTTATCCATAGATTAGAAAAATTCATAAAGAAAGACAAAAGAAGAAATAAAGGAAAATTTTGACGAATAGAGCCTTCTAATGAGGAATAAGGAAGGACACATTTACCGATAGAAAATGGTATCAACCACCCATTGCGTATTGGTACTTATCGGGTATAGAATAAATCTGCTTCTCTTTGTTCCTACGAATAGAATTGTTTCATTATTACCAATAGAATAGAACAAATAGTAACCCTTGTTCAGTGGATTATTT